TTTGAAAATGAGTAGTTCCGATAGAATCGAACTTTCGATCGATCCGGATACTTGGGATGCTATGGATGAAGACATGGTTTCTTTGGATCCCATTGAATTTCATTCGGAAGAGGAGCCTTATAAAGATCGTATCGATTCTTATCAACGAAAGACAGGATTAACTGAAGCCGTTCAAACAGGTATAGGCCAATTAAACGGTATTCCCATAGCACTTGGGGTTATGGATTTTCAGTTTATGGGGGGTAGTATGGGATCCGTGGTTGGGGAGAAAATAACCCGTTTGATTGAGTACGCTACTAACAAATTTCTCCCTCTTATTATAGTATGTGCTTCCGGGGGGGCGCGTATGCAAGAGGGAAGTTTGAGTTTAATGCAAATGGCTAAAATATCTTCTGCTTTATATGATTATCAATCAAATAAAAAGTTATTCTATGTACCAATTCTTACATCTCCTACTACAGGGGGTGTAACTGCGAGTTTTGGTATGTTGGGAGATATCATTATTGCCGAACCCAATGCCTATATTGCATTTGCGGGTAAAAGAGTAATTGAACAAACATTGAATAAAACAGTACCTGAAGGTTCACAGGCGGCTGAATATTTATTCCAGAAGGGCTTATTCGATCTAATCGTACCACGTAATCCTTTAAAAAGCGTTCTGAGTGAGTTATTTCAGCTCCACGCTTTCTTTCCTTTGAATCAAAATTCAATAGAGCATTAAATTCCTTTTTTATTTGTAGCAAACAAGTAGTTAGTTTATCAGAATCCAAGTAAAACGAATATGAATGGGGTTTCTTTGTTGACACAAGATCTAAATTGTAAAAAGAAATCAAAAGTTGTGGATAACTCCTTTTTATCTATATTCTTGATTACTAATTCAGTTAAGAGGCCTCTATCAACAAGAAAAAAAGTGAATTCTTATTTTCGTTAAATTCTAGGAAAATAAAAAATTTTTGTTCTACGTCTTACGTATGTATATATAATCCAAATATAGAATATAGAAACTATAGATATGATATATGCTTTTGTACCTTCTATACTCACTTAGATATATACTTAGATTTATACTAATCTTTATCTTTATAATATTAATATAAATAATAACAGGTACAAATAGTAAATTGAGGTATCCTTTATATGACAACTTTCGACTTTCCCTCCGTTTTGGTGCCTTTAGTAGGCTTAGTATTTCCGGCAATGGCAATGGCTTCTTTATTTCTTCATGTTCAAAAAAATAAGACTGTTTAGATCTGATGGGCCCAACTCTGATCCATTTTTTTTTTTAAACTAAGACTTGTATCATAACGCAGATACCTATTTAGTGTAAGAAAAGAAGGTATAACATGCGGCGCTTCCGTCGAAAAGGGGCTCTTTGGCCTGTAGAAAGATGATATGGGGGGGTAAAGGAATTCTATCTATTTGAAAAAATCTCAGGATCACCGGATGGCTGAACTGTAGAATCGGTACATCTATATGTATATTGATGGGATCATACAAAGGGTATTTTTTTTTTTTTTTAGATATAACCAATTTGATAAATTACTCTTAAAGGTTCACATCAAACTAGTACTAGTTGATGAGAGTTACTTCGGAAACAAAAAGACTAAAGTCTAGGGTATTCTCTCAATTACAATAAAACGAAACCAGATCAAGTATGAGTTGTCGATCAGAACATATATGGATACAACCTATAACGGGGTCGCGAAAAACAAGTAATTTCTGCTGGGCCATTATCCTTTTTTTAGGTTCATTAGGATTCTTATTGGTTGGAACTTCCAGTTATCTTGGGAGAAACTTGATATCTTTATTTCCGTCTCAGCAAATCCTTTTTTTTCCACAAGGGATTGTGATGTCTTTCTATGGGATCGCGGGTCTCTTTATTAGCTCCTATTTGTGGTGCACAATTTCGTGGAATGTAGGGGGTGGTTATGATCGATTCGATAGAAAAGAAGGAATGGTGTGTATTTTTCGTTGGGGATTCCCTGGAAAAAATCGTCGCATCTTCCTCCGATTCCTTATAAAGGATATTCAGTCCGTCAGAATAGAAGTTAAAGAGGGTATTTATGCTCGCCGTGTCCTTTATATGGATATCAGAGGCCAGGGGGCCATTCCCTTGACTCGTACTGATGAGAATGTTACTCCACGGGAAATCGAACAAAAAGCTGCCGAATTGGCCTATTTCTTGCGTGTACCGATTGAAGTATTTTGAGAAATGAGCTGAGAGAGTGAATGCTTTCTCAGCAGTAAGGAAAAACTAAAGAATCCCCCTTTTCTATACCATAACTTAACTGAAGTTTCTTCATAACGCTCATTCTAGTCAAAGAAGACGTATACGTAACGTAACAACCACAAAACAAAACAGTGAATAGATTCATAAGTTCGATACTTTGTAATAGAACTCATGCATGAGAGAACATGAGAGAAATATTGGATGGCGTAGAGTCAACTAATGAGGTCGGTTCATTAAAAATTCATAGACGAAATGAAAAAATGTCAAAAAAGAAAGCATTCAACCCTCTTTTATATCTTGCATCTATAGTATTTTTGCCCTGGTGGATTTCTCTCTCATTTAATAAAAGTCTGGAATCTTGGGTTACTTATTGGTGGAATACTAGGCAATCTGAAATTTTTTTGAATGATATTCAAGAAAAAAATATTCTCGAAAAATTCATAGAATTGGAGGAAATCTTTCTTTTGGAGGAAATGATCAAGGAATACTCGGAGACACATCTACAAAACCTTCGTATAGGAATCCACAAAGAAACGCTCCAATTAATCAAGATACACAATGAGGATCATATCCATACGATTTTGCACTTCTTGACAAATATAATCTGTTTCGTTATTCTAAGTGGTTATTCAATTTTGGGTAATAAAGAACTTGTTATTCTTAACTCTTGGGCTCAGGAATTCCTATATAACTTAAGTGACACAATAAAGGCTTTTTCGATTCTTTTATTAACAGATTTATGTATCGGATTCCATTCGCCCCATGGTTGGGAACTAATGATTGGCTTTGTCTACAAAGATTTTGGATTTGCTCATAATGATCAAATTATATCTGGTCTTGTTTCTACTTTTCCAGTCATTCTAGATACTCTATTTAAATTTTGGATTTTTCGTTATTTAAATCGTGTTTCTCCGTCACTTGTAGTGATTTATCATTCAATGAATGATTAAAAAAGGATCTACTGATATTAATCCAATTCAATTCTAACGTTTCTTACTTTGTAGTTGTACAGAAGCAAAGCATGTAAAATCATACTTACTCTTTATTTTTCTACCCATCCCAAAGATTTATTCTATATATTAATATTATTTATTCCAGTAAAATTATTCCAGTAAATAGCAGAATTGCGGATAGGGAACTAGGTTAGCGACCTACCAAATTTATTGTAGACATTTTTGGGCTCAATGGTTGGACCATGCAAACTAGAAAGACTTTTTCTTGGATAAAAGAACAAATTACTCGATCCATTTCCGTATCGCTCATGATATATATCATAACTCGGCCATCCATTTCAAGTGCATATCCCATTTTTGCACAGCAGGGTTATGAAAATCCGCGAGAAGCGACTGGTCGTATTGTATGTGCCAATTGCCATTTAGCTAATAAGCCCGTGGATATTGAAGTTCCACAAACGGTACTTCCAGATACTGTATTTGAAGCAGTTGTTCGCATCCCTTATGATATGCAACTAAAACAAGTTCTTGCTAATGGTAAAAAGGGTGCTTTGAATGTAGGGGCTGTTCTTATTTTACCAGAGGGTTTTGAATTAGCTCCTGCTGATCGGATTTCCCCCGAGATAAAAGAAAAGATAGGCAATCTGTCTTTTCAGAGCTATCGCCCCAATAAAAAAAATATTCTTGTGATAGGCCCCGTTCCTGGTCAGAAATATAGTGAAATAACCTTTCCTATCCTTTCCCCGGACCCCGCTACTACGAAGGAGGTTCACTTCTTAAAATATCCTATATATGTAGGCGGAAACAGGGGAAGGGGTCAGATTTATCCCGACGGGAGCAAAAGTAACAATACAGTTTATAATGCTACATCAGCAGGTATAGTAGGTAAAATAATACGAAAAGAAAAAGGGGGTTACGAAATAACCATAGCGGATGCATCGGATGGACGTCAAGTGGTTGATATTATCCCTCCAGGGCCAGAACTTCTTGTTTCAGAAGGCGAATCTATCAAATTGGATCAACCGTTGACGAGTAATCCTAATGTGGGCGGATTTGGTCAGGGAGATGCAGAAATAGTACTTCAAGATCCCTTACGTGTCCAAGGCCTTTTGTTCTTCTTGGCATCTGTTATTTTGGCACAAATCTTTTTGGTTCTTAAAAAGAAACAGTTCGAGAAGGTTCAATTGTCAGAAATGAATTTCTAGACTCGCGGATTTATCGACATTGAGCTCATAACGTAAAAAGAACAAAATTATTTTTGACGACTCTTTATGATAAAAAATGGATATTATGAAAAGCCTTTTGCTTTTTTATACTCATTACTTGTACTGCATTCCTAGTCATAGTATGTAGATTGTGAAGAAGACTTTTTACTTTTTTTGAATCCAAATTGGGGTGGTATGATTATGTTACTATTATCACATTTCAATGTCATAAAATACATTAATAGTGTTTTCTATTCTAATCGAATAAAATTCGACTAGATACTAGACATAAGTAAGCGGGGAATAGAACGGATAAATGCGTGGAACACAAAATTATAGGGACGATTAGTCATCCCCCTAGTATTCGACACAAGAAAAGGAATTTTCCACATCTCTTTCTTGTGTCGAAAGAAAAAAAAGATTCTTTATCCTGTTCGTCAAAGATTACTAGTCTAAGTTTTTAATTTTTCAAAAAAAAAAATATCAGAACTTTTATATATATATTATATATATATTACATAATATTATATTTATATTATTTAATATAAAAGAGAATAGTAGAATAGTGGGCAAACAAAAGAGAGCGGGGTTTATTGAGTAAATAGAACTTCT